CAATATCAATTAGTTCTGTATCAATTTTCATTTTCTTATTTTATTAAGTAAAAATGCGATTCAACTACAAAAATAATTAAGTAATTAAGATTTAATAGTTAATGGTTCAATTTGTACTGAGTTCTTATTTTGTGAAAAAAAAACCTTATTTTCCATTTCAATAGAAATAAGAGAGGAGGTTTTTAGGCATTGTGTCTTTTGAGATACTATACAATCAATTGAAGAGAGAAATACAATAAAAAAAGTGATTTTAGTAAAGGTATTAAGGTAAAATGGAATTCAAAGAGGAAGTACAATAAAAAAAGAAGTTTAGTCAATCTTCTTTATATCATTTTGGCGGCATGGCCGAGTGGTAAGGCGGGGGACTGCAAATCCTTTTTCCCCAGTTCAAATCCGGGTGTCGCCTGATCAACCTAAGACTCAAAATTCCTTATTATGTTCTGCCGATATATAACTCAATGAATTTTTCCCCCGCAGACGCAAAAGAACTGTTGATACTTGCTTGATTCTAAGTATCTGTCGCTTCCTCAAAACTCAAAAAGATTAAAATCCTTGCGTCTAACCAATACAATGTAGTGTCTACTGACTGGATCTTCTCGATCTTAGCTTAAATTGATCGAAGCCGGACAGGCAAGCGAATTGGTGAGTGTGAAAAGAGCAAGAAAATGCTTTGGATACAGACTCATGAAAGTCTATAAATGTGCAGGCATTCAATCAATATTAGATTGAGTGGGTAATTTAATTTTTTATAAAAAAGTGCAAAAAAAAAAAAGAATTTTTTCACTAACCTCTAGCCAAGAATGAAATAGGCTATCCCCCAATTGGTTCAAGAGCGACAATCGGGAGATAGTAAAAATGAAATCAAATAGGAAAGATAGGTATGAATGATGGATCTTCATTCCATATTGTTTCTGTCTTTTCCTTATGAAGGTCAACAAAAAAAATGATAAGTTTTAGTAGCTATGTGTTCAATTAATAACATTCCCTTACTACTTCAAAGAATGTCAAGGCCTATTTTCTGTAGGCTTAATGTTTCCCGTTTCTACTAGAAATCATATAAAAACTTGTTTGAAGTGTATTTAGTGTATTGATTTATCAAGAGTTTTGGGTCAGAATCCTTTTTGACTGTTCACTATTGATCCACTATTATTAGTGAACAATAATGGACTAATTCCTTCATATTTATCGAGATAGGGGACATCATTCACATGGATATAGTAAGTCTTGCGTGGGCTGCTTTAATGGTAGTCTTTACATTTTCCCTTTCACTCGTAGTGTGGGGACGAAGTGGACTCTAAGTACTACTAATTAAGTTGATGAATCAAACTTTATCAATTGTTTTCTAAATAGTTCTGTAAAGCGCTTTAAATTATTACATTTTTTGAATTCAAACATCTTTATTTCCAAGTTCCATTGTATTTTGGTCTGGTATAGTAATGTACTATCTGAATAATACCCTTTTTTCAATCAAACAGATATTTCTTCTGCTCGTATTCCGAACGGAAAGGGGATACAGAAATAGATTCTAACTGAATTCTTCCTAAACTGATAAACCAACCAATTCTTAATATATCGACAACAGTGAGATCGACAATGAGTAAGAGTGTATTCCCTTTTATTTCTTTTATTTGTTTCCTTTCTTGTTCAAAGAAAAAGTAGTACTTTTTTGAAATGAAATAAATACGCACTTTCTATGTTCAAGGATTTTTACGACTCCTTTTCAAAATACTAATAAGTTTGGTTCCCATAGAACTCCTTGAATTATCGGCCAGTGGTGTAATCAATTACTTCCTCATAATGAAAAAAAAAAGAAATAACAAATCAAATGGATGAAACAAAGAATTAGAATAGGGTAATATTAAGATTACATATATCTAATTGATCTCACATATATGATATATGAAGATCAATATTTTTGATTGATCTATATTAATCTATAGAATCCAACTTTATATACTTCACTAAGACTAAAAAGGAAATATAGTATAGTATGGTAGATATGATAGTATGGTAGAAAGATGAATATATTTCTTTCTACCATACTATCATATCTCATAGAATACTGCTGATTGTAGTTCGCTCATTTCATTAAGAATCAAAATGCGAAGCTTTTATTTATTCATTTTTGATTTATTCAAGAACTAAGAAGCCAAGTTTCATTCAAATTAATTATTTTGACTTACGGTTTTTACATATATGATAAGTAAAAAGGCAGTAGGAACTAGAATGAACAGTGCAGTAGCAATAAATGCAAGAATATTTACTTCCATAATATCATCGTTTCTTTTTTTTTACTTCGCAATAACTCGGGATTTAATCCCATAGAGATGAGGAATCAATCTTTCGCCGGTAAATTCAACGAGATGAATTATATCGCGATGATATTGAATCAGATCAATAAAGAATATCTGAGCTATCAAATGGATTAATCGTCAAGAATTAAATAGTATAACATAGGAGAGTCCTTTATCCATACCGAATAAAAATTGGATTAATGATC